GGGGGGAAGAAGAGTGAGAGTGGGAGCTCTCTCGCTCTCTGCCCTTTATCTATTACTTCTATATATAAATATGATTATATAGGGCTTCTAACTTTAGAAAGTAATTAGGTTTACCATATTTTTAGATATGGCTTAATCTTAGCTTTATAAGAATGCAAATCTTAATAATCTCATATCTAAAAATTAAAATTTATATATTTTTTAATTCTGGATATTATTAGTAGCTTTTAGAATTAATTATATGTGTTAGCTTAAAAAAAATTGGCAGTAATGAATTTTAATATAATTATTAAAATTAGAATTAGAATTTTAAGGAAGTAAGGTTAAATATGTGCCAGCAGCAGCGGTTAAACTTGTTTATTAAGTTACTTTATTAGATTAATAAAATTTATTTTTTAAATTAATTTTTTTAAATTAATTTTGGGTAAAATCATTATTTAATTTTATTTTGAGAAAGGATATTTGAGAAAAAGAATAAAAAATAGGATTAGATACCCTAGTATCCTTTTCGTAAATTTATTATTTGGGGAATATTGTTTATGATATATAAATTCAAAGAATTTGGCGGTATAATAATTTTTTAGGGGAGTTTGTTTTTTAATTCGATAATCCACGATTTACCTTACTTTATTTTTAAAGTTTACACATTTCCGTTATATAGGTTTATCTTAAAAATGGTTAATAAACTAATTATTATTTAAATAATATTTAAATCAGGTAAATAAGTAGTTTTAATAAAGGATAAAATGAGCTACAATTGTTAAAAACATGAATTGAAAGACTTTTTGAAAAAGAAATTTGAAATTGAACTTAAAAGTAATATTTACATTAGATAAGTAATTTGAATAAAATAAATTATATGTACAAATCGCCCGATGCTCCCCCTGAAAAGGGGGATAAATCGTAACAAAGTAGAATTATCAGAAGATGATTCTAGAGTTTTTAATATTTTGTTACATTAATTTATATTAATTTTATAAATTTTTAATTAGGTTATATATATATATAAATAAAAAAAATATTTTTATTCTTATAATTATTTATAAATTGATTTTAATTTGATAGTTTATTTTACTGTAAAGTAAATTTTTATAATTTTAAAAGAATAAATTCATATTATTACCTTTTGTATCAGGGAGGAACAAATATTATTTTTATTTTTATTTTCTCGAAATTATAATGAGCTATTTAAATTAAAGTTGTATTTTGTTGCAATAAAATTTTTTAAATTTATATAGAGATGAAATGTTATTCGTATTTAATGTTATCTAGTTTTTATTTTAAAAATAATTTTTTTTCTCAAGGATAAGCTTAAGAAATTTTATAAAAAATGATAATTTAGAGTTATAAGGAGTTGAAAGTGCTTTATATTTTGTTAGTGTAATTATTATTATTTTTATTATTTTTATTTATTAAAATAGATTTTTTTTTAAATTTAATAAAATAAGTAAAAATGTTTCTATTAGTATAAATATTTTTATAATAAAAGGGAATATAAATTTTATTTAAGGAATTCGGCAAAAAAATTTTCGTCTGTTTATCAAAAACATAGCTTTTTGGTGAAAGTAAAAAGTAGGGTCTGCCCAGTGAGTAATTTTAACGGCCGCAATATTTGTGCGAAGGTAGCATAATCATTTGTCTTTTAATTGATGACTGGAATGAATGGCTGGACGGGGATAAGCTGTCTTATGTATATATATTTGAAATTTACTTTTAAGTAAAAAGGCTTAAATATTTTAGAGGGACGAGAAGACCCTATTGAGTTTAATAGAATTTATTTAAATTTTTCTTAAATTTTTATGTAATCTATTTAGTTGGGGAGATTTGATATTATTAACTATATAAGAATTAATAGACTTTAAGTTTTTAGGATCCATATTTTATGAGTGTTAAGGTAAATTACCTTAGGGATAACAGCGTAATATTTTTTTAGAGTTCAAATCGATTAAAATGATTACGACCTCGATGTTGGATTAAGGAACCTAATTTGGAGAAGATTTTAATTTAGGTAGTCTGTTCGACTATTAAATCTTTACATGATCTGAGTTCAGACCGGCGTATGCCAGGTCAGTTTTTATCTTCTATATTATTGTATAATTTTTTTGTACGAAAGGACAAAGAATTAGAATTTAATTTTTCAATGAAGCATTTATTATGTATTAATTTTAGGAATTAAATAAAGAAGTCTTCTCTTTGGAAATTAATGGAACATGTTTATGTGGTAACTTTAAGTGTTACAAAAAGAATTTTATTCTTATTAATAATGTTTGATTTTATTTTAATTAGGATAGTATTATTAATTAGTGTAATATTAGGGGTAGGATTTTTTACTTTATTTGAACGTAAAATTTTAGGTTATATTAATAATCGTAAAGGACCTAATAAAGTAGGATTAATAGGGTTAATACAACCTTTTGCTGATGGGGCTAAACTTTTTTTAAAGGAGAATTTAGTTCCTATAATCTCAATTAATTTTCTTTATTTTTTAGCTCCTATAATAATTTTATTTATTTCTTTATTAATATGGAGAGTCTCCCCTTTGTTTTTTCATAACTTAGATCATAAATTAGGTTTACTTTTTTTTCTTTCTTTAACAGGGTTAAGAGTTTATGGTTTAATTTTTTCTGGATGAGCTTCAAATTCTAAATATTCGATTTTAGGGGCTTATCGAGGGGTAGTACAAGCAATTTCTTATGAAGTAAGATTATCTTTAATTTTACTTTGTTTTGTAGAATTAAATATAAGATATGATTTAGAAAATTATTTTATAATTTTTATTTTAATTATACCTATAATGGGGGGAGTATGATTTGTTTCTTCATTAGCTGAAACTAATCGAGCTCCTTTTGATTTTGCTGAGAGGGAGTCAGAATTAGTTTCGGGATTTAATATTGAGTATAGGAGAGTCTTATTCGCTTTTATTTTTATTGGGGAATATTCAAGAATTATATTTATGAGTTATTTATTTAGCCTTATTTTTTTAGGAGGCTTAATTTTTGTTGAACTGAAAACTTTATTTATAATTTTTATATTTATTTTAATTCGTGGAACTTTACCTCGTTTTCGTTATGATCATCTAATATATTTAGCTTGAAAAGTATATTTACCTATGTCGTTAAATTTTTTAATTTTTTATATTTGTTTTTATACTTTTATTATATGTAATATAATATTTTGAAGCTAATCCTATAAATCATTAGAGGGTTCTCTTTTTTATACTTTCAAGGTATACACTTTATATAGTTAAATGATTATTCTTTATCCCATAATAATAATAATAAAGGGTTTATAAAAAAATAAAAAAAATGAGTTAAAGTTAAAATAATTCCAATAATTTCATAGGGGGGTTCAACTGGGCATGCCCCAATTCATGTTAATATAATTAAATTGGAGAAAAATATTCAGGTTAAAAATTTATTAATAGGATAAAATTTATTTGATTGAATTTTATTTAAATTGGTGATTGGTTGAATTACTAGAATTAAGATTGAGGATAAAAGAGCTAAAACTCCTCCTAATTTATTGGGGATAGACCGTAAGATAGCATATGCAAATAAAAAGTATCATTCAGGTTGGATATGAATAGGGGTAATTATAGGATTGGCAGGAATAAAGTTTTCTGGATCATTTAAAATATAAGGAAAAGAAATACAAGTCCCTATAAGAAAAAAAAGTATAAAAGATAGTCCCACCATATCTTTAATTATGTAATTTGGGTGGAAAGGAATTTTGTCGATATCTGAGCTTCCTATAGGATTTCTTGATCCTGTAGAATGTAAAGAAATAAAATGTATAATGATAATTATTAAAATAATAAAAGGTATAATAAAATGAAGAGAGAAAAATCGATTTAAAGTTGCGTTATTAATTGAGAATCCTCCTCATAATCAATAAACAATAGAAGTCCCTATATAAGGAATGGCTGATAAAAGGTTGGTAATTACAGCTGCCCCCCAGAAAGATATTTGGCCTCAAGGAAGTACATATCCTATAAAAGCGGTTGCTATCCTAACTATAAGGATTAGAACCCCAATTAGTCATGTTAAGGTTAATTTTATAGAATTGAAATATATACCTCGTGCAATATGAATATATATTAGTATAAAAAATAGAGAAGCCCCGTTGGCATGAAGACTCCGTAAAATCCACCCATTATTGACATCTCGAGTAATATGGGAGATTGAATTAAATGCTATTTCTGTATTTGGACAGTAATGTATCGATAAAAATAATCCTGTAATAATTTGAATAATCAAACAAATAGTCAGTATAAATCCAAATCTTCATATAGTATTTAGGTTTCTAGGGGTGGGTAAATTCATTATACTAGATTTTATTAATTTAATTAGAAGGTTAAAATTTTTCATATATTATTAATTATTTTGATCGAATTGGACGTTTATTATTTTGAAGTATAATCACTACAATTAAAAGAATAAAAAATAAATAAACTCCAATTAAAATGGTTGAGGGAAGGAAGGAAGAATATATTTTAGAGATATTTAAAGTATTACTTTCTATAGAAAAATAAGGTTGAATTTTTATAAATATTGTTATAGAAATTATAAAAATTAATGTTAAATTTAGGATATTAATTCAATTATTTTTATTATGAATAATTGAAATAGGGTGGAATTTTGGAGTTAGTCTAGAGATATATAAAAAAATTACGAATATTCCTCCTAATATCACAATTAAGATAATTAAGGATCATAAATAATTTTGGTGATTTATAGCTATAAAAGTACCCACTAAAATAGTCTGTAGAATTAAAATAATTAATTTTATTATTGGGATTTTTGATTTAATGAATAAAATTAATAATGTAATAAATATTATATTTATTAATGTTAACATATTTAGCTTTAAGGAAACCCTTTTCCAATTTACAAAATTGATATATTAAAATTATATTATTAAAGCTTAAATTATGTTAATATTTATAATTTATATTAGATTTTTGTTTTCATGTTATGCTTTTTTAAGAATTCGTTCAAATTTATTGATTATAGTAATTAGTTTAGAATTAATAGTTCTAATGGTTTATTGAAGTATAACCTTAATTTTATCTATAGATAGAATAGATTATTTTTTGTCTTTATATTTTTTATCAGTAACAGTTTGTGATTCTGCTGTGGCTTTAACTTTGTTAATTAATATTGTACGTTTACACGGAAGGGATAAAATTAAAATAATTAGAAGAATTTTTTAAAATGTTGAGGGTATGAATAGGGGGTCTAATAGGTACTTTATTAATAATTTTATTTAGAATAATTTATTTAAATAATTTATTCAAGATAATTTGGATATTTATAGAATTACTAATGTTAATATTAATACTATATTTTATTATAAGATTTTTTTGAGAGTTAAATAGAGGTCTTTTTATAATTTATTCAGGAGGTTTAATTTTTGATAATATTAATTGTTTGTTGGTAGTATTAAGGATTTTTATGATTTTTATGATATTAATTTCAAGAAATAAAGAATATAAAGAAAATGATATTTATTTTCTATTGTTAAATTTATTTTTACTAATAATAATTTTATTCTCTTTTATAACAAGAAATTTATTACTTTTTTTTTTTTTTTTTGAAGGATCTATTATTCCTATAATTTTTTTAATTATAGGGTGAGGGAAATCCCCTGAACGTAAAAGGGCTATATTATATTTTTTATTTTATACTTTAATTGGGTCTATTCCTTTATTAATCTCTTTATTATTTTTAGAAACTTATTATATAAGGTATGATTATATTTATCTAATAAGGTTAATTATTAGAAGGGAGTATAGAATTTATATAAATTTATGATTTATTATAACAGTTTTATCTTTTTTAATCAAAGCTCCTATTTATGGAGTTCATTTATGGTTACCAAAAGCCCATGTTGAGGCACCTATCTCTGGGTCTATTTTTTTGGCAGCCATTTTATTAAAATTGGGGGGTTATGGGTTTTTACGGGTTTATTATTTTTTTATTTCTTCAATTTTTTTTTTAAGAAAAATTTATATTATTATTTTTTTGGTAGGTTCTTTAATTTCTGCAGTTATTTGTTTAGGTCAAAGGGATATAAAAAAATTAATCGCTTATTCTTCTATCTCTCATATAGGGTTAGTATTTAGAGGATTATTTACCCTATTAATAGAAGGGATATTAGGAGGATTAATAGTAATAATTAGACATGGATTTACTTCTTCTGGGTTATTTAGTATTGCTTATATTATTCAAAGTCGGTCGAAAAGTCGTGAGATTATTTTATCGAAAGGATTAATTAGAGTTTTACCTATCTTGACTTTTAGATTTTATTTATTAACTTTACTTAATATATCTGCTCCCCCCTCATTAGGTTTGGGGGGGGAATTAAATTTATTTAATTCTTTATTGTTATGAGATATAAGATTGTTATTTTTTATTATCTTTTATATTAGATTTGGAAGTTATTATGCCATTCGTTTATTTCAGGAAGTCCAATTTGGAAAATCTTTAATATTTTATTCTTTTTATCCTTTAAATATCCGTGAAATTTATTTATTGTTTTATCATATTATTCCTACTAATTTATTGATTTTATGTATAAACTTATTTTCTTAAGATAGAAATAGTTTAATTTAAAATATTGATTTGTGGAATCAAAGATTTATTGATAATTTTTATTATGATAATTTTTTATATGTATATATTTTTTTTTTTTTTTTTAGGGGGACTTCAAATATTTTTATTTTTAAATTTTTTATTTACTGAAGTAATTTATATTATTGAGGTTGAAATAATAGTTTTAAATTGTGTATTTCCTAGATTAAGGTTTATTGTGGATATTTATTCTTTATCTTTTTCTGCTTTTGTTTGTTTGATTTCTTCATCTGTTTTTTTATTTAGAAGAGTTTATATATATTTAGATAACTATTTAATTCGATTTTTTAGGTTATTGATAATATTTGTTATTTCTATAATTTTATTAATTTTTAGAGCTAATATCTTAACTTCTTTATTGGGATGGGATGGGTTAGGATTTGTCTCTTATGTTTTAGTAATTTACTATCCTAATAAATTTTCTTTATCTGGAGGAATAATAACTATTATAACTAATCGTTTGGGAGATAGTTTTATATTGTTGAGAGTTTCTATAATGATAATATTTAATAATTGAGAAGAAATTGAATTGAAATTAAGGTTAATAATATTAGTTTTAGCTTCAATAACTAAAAGAGCTCAATTTCCTTTTTCAGCTTGGCTTCCAGCAGCAATAGCTGCACCTACTCCTGTCTCTTCTTTGGTGCATTCTTCTACTTTAGTTACTGCTGGGGTTTATATTTTATTTCGTTTTAGACCTTCTTTATTGAATATATTTGAAGGTAAATTTTTATTGATTTGTTCAATTATTACTATATTTATAGCTGGAGTTTGTGCTTTTTTTGAATATGATTTAAAAAAAATTATTGCTTTATCTACTTTAAGACAATTAGGGGTAATAATATTTTCTATTTCAATGGATTTAAAATTACTTGCTTTTTTTCATTTAGTGGTTCATGCTTTTTTTAAAGCATTAATGTTTTTATCGGGGGGAAGATTAATACATGGTTATTTAGGGAGTCAAGATATTCGTTTTATAGGGTCTATAAGATTTATAAACCCTTATATTAATAGATGTTTAATTTTTTCTTCATTATGTTTAGGGGCTTTCCCTTTTTTAGCTAGATTTTATTCTAAACATATAATCTTAGATTTATTTTTGTTTAAAGGGTATAATCTATTTTTATTGATTATTTTATATGTTTCTAATAGTTTAACTTTATTTTATAGATTTCGTTTGGTAAATTTTTTAAGATCTCGGTTTTTTAATTTTAGTAGGATATTTAAAAAAAATGAAAATTATAAAATTTTTATTTCTTTGGGAATATTGGTTATTTTAGCTTTATTTGGTAGTTATTATTTATTCATTTATTATTTTATTGATTTAAATTTTTTAGTGAATAATTTTTTAGAAAAATTTATAATAAATTTAATGGCTCCTTTTTCTATTTTATTATCTATATTGATTTTAAAATTTATTTTTCCTTTTATAAAAAAAAAATTTTTTTTTAATAATTTTTTTTTAGGAAGGATATGATTTATTTCTTATCTTTCTGGGCAATTAATTATTTTTTTAGTAAAAAAGATTAGGATTACTTTAATTAATGATTTAGAAAATGGTTTGATAGAATTTTATGGTCCTAAAGGGTTAAATCTTTTTTTTGTTAAAATTGGTAAAATATTGAATTTAAATCAATTTAAATTAATAGAATTTTATCATTTAAATTTTTTATTTTGATTAATATTTATTCCTTTAATTTGTTTTTATAGTTTAAGTTTAGAATAAAGTCCTGAAGAGACTTGGGAGAAATATCTGAAGACAATTTTAATATGGCTGATTTAAAGTGTAAGTCTGTAAAACTTATTATAAATTTTTTAATTTTATTAAAATATTTAACTAGGGTTTTCACCTTATTTTAAGTCGAAATTAAAATTAGAATTGAATCTATCTTGTTAAATTCTTAAAATTTGTTTACTTTAACATTGAAAATGTTATGTGCTAGAATAACACTATAAGAATTTTATTTGTTTCAATTTAAAGCTCCTTTTTTTCATTCATGGTAAAATCCCCTAAGAAGGATTATTAAGAATAAAATTATTCTAAATATAAAACTATTTTTTGAAGAGTTTGTGATAGGAAATGGAATAATTATTGCTACTTCAATATCAAAAATAATAAAAATAATTGTGATTAAAAAGAATTGTAGAGAAAATGGGATTATAATTGTATTAAAAGGGTTTAAACCACATTCAATAGGAGAGGTTTTTTCTATTTCATTTTCTGCTTTTTTTGATATTAATAAATTAATAATAATTATAATAAAAATAATGGTAATAATGAATAATATAAATATACTAATATTTAAGATTTTCTAATTTTTTTAAAACTTACTGATTGGAAATCAGATGTACTAATTATACTAATTAGAAAATTTATGGGTCATCAATAGTAAGATAAATAAAGGAATAATCATACTACATCTACAAAATGTCAGTATCAAATTATTAATTCTATTCCTGTATGATGATGATTTGTAAAATGATTTAATTTTATTCGAATTAAACAAATAATTATAAATAGAGTTCCAATAATTACATGAATACCATGTATTCCAGTTGTTGCAAAAAAAATTGATCCAAAAATAGAGTCTGATATTGTGAAAGAGGATATTCAATATTCTATCCCTTGAAGAATTGTAAAAATAATTCCTAATGAAATAGTTAAAATTAAAGCTTTAATAGTATTTTTAGATTTATGTATCAAACTATGGTGACTTCATGTAATTGTAACCCCAGAAGAAATTAAAACTAAAGTATTTAATAAAGGAATTTCTATCGGGTTAAATGGAAAAATATTTGTGGGAGGTCAAGTTAACCCAATTTCTATTGTAGGGGTTAATCCTCTATGAAAATAAGTTCAAAAAAAAGATAAAAAAAATATAATTTCTGAAAAAATGAATAAAATTATTCCAAATTTTACTCTTATAATTACTTTTTGGGTATGTTTACCTTGAAATGTAGACTCTCGAGTGATATCTCGTCATCATTGGAATGAAATAAAAATTAATGATATTATTCTAATTAATATTAGAAATTTTCTTTTTGAATTAAATATGTTAATTAAACCTGAAGTTAATCCTAAGGAGGTGATAGCTGTTATTATGGGTCAAGGTCTTTGATCTACTATATGATAAGGGTGTATTCGTTTTTCCATATTTAAGATTTTTTATATAAATTAATTAAGGATACAAAGACATATGCTTGAATTATAGAAACTGCTAGTTCTAAAATGTGGAGTAATATTTGAGGAAAAATAACAGGAAATAGTAAATAAGAACCTATTGTGGTTAAAGTAGTGATTAAAGATCCTGCTATAATATTAATGGATAAACGTAGGGTTAAAGTAAATGGACGAATTATTAAACTTACTAATTCTACTGGAATTATTAAAGGAATCAAAAAAAATGGGGTACGTGTGGGTAATATTTCTGAGATTCGTTTTGATAAATTACTTTTTGTGCGAGCTACTTCGGTTGAGAGTCATAAAGGAAAGGCTATTATAAAGATAACCAGCCCATGAGGACTAACTCTAAAAATATAAGGAGTTAGTCTTATTCAATTTATTATTATAATTATTATTATTAAAGGAATAAAATAATTCAGTTTTACTGGAATTATTTTTATTAATGAGATTATTATTAGTTCTAATCGTGAAGGGATTAATCAAAATTTATAAGGGATTAGAATAATAATTAAAATAATTCTTGTTCATTTTAAAGATAAATTTAAAATTCTTATATTTGGGTTTAATCTGGAAAATAAATTTATCATATTAATATTATTTTTTCCGTTGATTTAATTTTTGATATTATATTTTTTGTTTTGAAAATTTTTGAAAAGTTGAATAGAGATGCTAAAAAATAAAAAGTTAAGGGGATAAATATTAAAGCTGGAAAATAAATATTTCTAATATAATTCATTAAAAAATACTATTTATAGTAATTAAAGATTGACATTCTTTTGTTATAATTTAACTAATTCTTTATTAGAATTATCATTAAAGATAATTTTTATCATAAATAGATTAAAAGTCTATTACCTATTTCGGACATTTAATGAATTAATGTAATTTAATAAAGTTATTGATAAATATTTTTATTGGAATTATTTCTACAATAATAGGTATAAAGCTATGATTAATACCACAAATTTCTGAACATTGACCTGCAAAAATTCCAGGACGATTAGCTTTAATACATATTTGGTTTAGTCGACCTGGAATAGAATCTATTTTCAACCCTAATCTTGGGATTGAAAATGAATGAATTACATCTGTTGCTGTAGTTAAAATTCGAATTTGAGTTTTTATGGGTAAAATTAAACGATTATCTACTTCAAGTAATCGAATATCTTTTATATCTTCGTAAGGGAGTATATAGGAATCAAATTCAATTATGTTTTTAAAATCTGAATATTCGTAAGATCAATATCATTGGTGTCCGATTGTTTTAATGGTGAATTGAGGATTAATTAATTCTTCTATTAGATATAAAATTCGTAGAGAAGGGATTGCAATAGCAATTAAAATGAAGGAAGGCAAAATAGTTCAAATAGTTTCAATATTTTGCCCTTCATTTAAAATTAAATTAGTGAATTTATTTTTTATTGAAAAGATTATTATATAAAAAATAAAAGAAGAAATAATTATTAATCAAATTATTGAGTAATCATGAAAAAAGATTAACTGTTCTATTGTTGCTCTTGAACTATCTTGAAAAGATAAATGGTTTCATGTTGGCATATATTAATTAGGTTTAATTAAAACAGGAATTTGATTAAATGTGTGATAAGAAGGAGGGGTTTTATTAATTCATTCTATAGAGGAATTTGGGTGAATATTGCTAATAACATTACGTTGGGAGACTATTCTTTCTCATAAAATAATAATAAATAAAAAAATTGACATTATGGAGATTAGAGAACCAAAAGAAGAAATTATATTTCATGAATAGAATGAATCTGGATAATCTGAGTATCGTCGAGGTATCCCTGATAATCCTAGAAAATGTTGGGGGAAAAATGTTATATTTACTCCAATAAACATTGAAAAAAATTGAATTTTTAATCAACGTGGATTTATTCTTAATCCTCTAAATAAAGAAAATCAATTTGTGAAGCCTGCTATAATTGCAAAAACTGCCCCTATTGATAAAACATAATGAAAATGAGCCACTACGTAGTAAGTGTCATGAAGAATAATATCAATTGAAGAATTAGAAAGGATTACTCCTGTTAAACCTCCAATGGTGAATAGAAAAACAAACCCTATAGATCAAAGAATAGGGGGATTAAAATTATTTTTTCCTCCATGAAGAGTTGCTATCCATCTAAATACTTTAATCCCTGTGGGGATGGCAATAATTATTGTGGCTGCTGTAAAATAAGCTCGAGTGTCTACATCTAAACCTACTGTGAACATGTGGTGGGCTCATACAATAAATCCTAATAGGCCAATAGCTAATATAGAATAAATTATTCCTAAAGATCCAAATACTTCTTTTTTATTAGTGAATCTTATTATAATATGTGAGATTATTCCAAATCCTGGTAAAATAAGGATATATACTTCTGGGTGCCCAAAAAATCAAAATAAATGTTGATATAGGATGGGGTCTCCCCCTCCTGAGGGATCAAAAAAAGAGGTATTAAAATTACGGTCTAAAAGTAGTATAGTAATAGCTCCGGCTAATACAGGAAGAGAAGCAACTAATAAAAACGCGGTAATTAATACTCTTCAAGTGAATAGAGGTATATTTTCGTATTTTATAGATAAAGGACGTATATTTTTTAAAGTGGCTATAAAATTTAAAGCCCCTAAGATGGAAGAAATCCCTGCAATATGGAGGGAGAAGATTGCTAAATCTACAGGAACCCCTGAATGGGCAATATTTCTTGATAAAGGGGGGTAAACAGTTCATCCTGTACCTGCTCCTCTCTCTACTGAAGATGAAACTATTATAAGAGTTAAGGCTGGTGGAAGTATTCAAAATCTAAAATTATTTAATCGAGGAAAAGCTATATCCGGGGCTCCAATTATTAAAGGGAGAAGTCAATTTCCAAACCCCCCTATTATTACAGGTATAACTATAAAGAAAATTATAATAAAAGCGTGGGAGGTTACAATTACGTTATAAACTTGGTCATTACCAATAAAAGAACCTGGGGTACCAAGTTCTAAACGAATAATTACTCTTAAGCTTAATCCAATTATTGCTGATCATAAACCAAAAATTAAGTATAAAGTTCCAATATCTTTATGATTAGTGGAATTAAATCAACGTTCTTTCATATTTTAATTCTATAGGATAAATAAATCTTTTAGTTTGCAGAACTAAATATACTTTTAGTTAGAGTTTAAGATTTAAAGGATTTTACTTTTATTTAAATCTTTGAAGGATATTAGTTTAATTAACTTAAAATCTTATCATAAGGTGATTAAAGGTAGAATTAATATTAAACTGATGATTAATTTTATTATTGGGTTAATATTAATATTGTTAATTCAGATTATATTAATGGAAGTTTTTATTATTGACCTAATAATTATTTTTAAGTAAGAAAATAAGATAATTAATGTTGATCTTATAAAAATTATTCTTGTAATTAGTAAGATGGAAGATATAACGGATATGATAAATTTTAGAATAATAATTTTTATAGCGAATCCTGCTATTGGGGGTAGGCCTCCTAAGTTTAATAAAATAATGGTTAATATAATATTTTTAGTTTTGGAAGTTTTATTTAAAAAATTAAAATTTTTATAATTTAAAATTTTTGTCGTTAATATTATGTTTATTAAATAAATTATTATTGAAATTATTCAAATAGAGGTATTATTAATTATAATTATTACTATCCAACTTGAATATCTAATTGATGAAAAAGCTATAATTATTTTAGAAGAATTATATATGAGAGTACCAATAGCAGCAATAATAACGTTAACAATGGTTACCCTTAAAATTATTAAAATTCTTATTTTTATTTCTATCCAAATTAAAATAATTATTGGAATAATTTTTTGGATAGAAGTTATTAAAAAAATAGCATATCAATTTATGTTTTTTATTAATCTAATAAATCAGAATAAAAATGGGAATATCCCTAATTTAATAATTATGGAAGATATTATAATTAAAGAAAGAATTTGAAAATTCTTTTCGTTTATAGAATAAACCTCTATATTTAATGCTGAAAAAATAAAAATTAAAGCGGCAAATGAATTAATAATTTGATATTTTATTACAATTCCTTTATCTTTATTATTAGTTATTGAGAGGATAGGGATAATGGCAGAGGTATTTAATTCTATTGAAAATCAAATTGGAAGAGGGGAATTTGTAGACATTGCAATTCTAATCCTAATAATAATAATAAAGGAAAGGGTTAAGATATTGATTCATGAAATTAGTATTATTAACATTAAGGAACCCTATTTTTGATGTATCAAACCAATAGTTTTTTTAACTTATAATGTTAAATAATAAGAAGAATTTCTATTTTTGGGGTATGAACCCACTAGCTTTAATTTAGCTTATCTTATTATTCTAATAGTGTATTATGCATACTTTATTTTGATTAAAGGGGATTAACTTTATTTAGAATATAAGTTCAAAAAATAGTTTATTTAAAATTTAAAGTTTGGGACTCTAAGATGTATGTTACTTTTTTGAATTATTTAACGGGAGCTAATGCATTTCATTGTTATTGAAAATTTAAAAGGTATCTTTTCGTTAATAATTTTAACAATAAAAATTTTGGTTAAAATTTAACAATTTAGAAGCACCAAATTTTGGGTAAATTTTTTACAAAAATTTAGATCTATTCATTAGAGTTTTTAAATTTTCCTTGTTAATAATAGGACTAATTTTAAAATAAATTTATAAAATAATATGAAAATTTTTATAAAATTGTCTTTATCATTATTTTAATTTTTAAACTATATTGTTAACGGGTAATATTTAATTAAATTTTAAAAATTAGGGTTTATGAAAATTACATTTCATGTTAAATAAATTAAGATATTAAAAGCCAGCCCAAAAAAAGAAATATAGAAGTAATAGATAAAGGGGGGAAGAAGAGTGAGAGTGGGAGCTCTCTCGCTCTCTGCCCTTTATCTATTACTTCTATATATAAATATTTTAATATATTAAAATAAAATTGATAATTTAATAAAATTTAACTTTATCATTACCTTAATCTTCTGATTAGATATTAAAGTATTAATACTGATTTTTATTTCTTTAAATTTTCTCTTATGATTAATCGTTAATTTTAGTTAAAAAATATTTTAACAGGGGTACCCCTTTTGATTTTAAAAAGTTTAAATTTTCCTTGTTAATAATAGGACTAATTTTAAAATAAATTTATAAAATAATATGAAAATTTTTATAAAATTGTCTTTATCATTATTTTAATTTTTAAACTATATTGTTAACGGGTAATATTTAATTAAATTTTAAAAATTAGGGTTTATGAAAATTACATTTCATGTTAAATAAATTAAGATATTAAAAGCTAGCCCAAAAAAAGAAATATAGAAGTAATAGATAAA